AGAAGGTAGGGTTCCTCTACAAACAATTCGAGCTAAAATCGATTATTGTTCCTATACTGCTCAAACGCTTTATGGGGTATTGGGAATCAAAATTTGGATATTTGGAAACGAGGAATAATAAACCTTTACTTGACTTTTTTTTATTTTTATGTTGTAACCCCGAACAGAAAATAACAAACTTTTTAAGTCGTTTTCTCTTGAATAAAAAAAAAAAAAATGAGCAATTCTAGCAATTTGAAATTCTATTCTATAGGGTTGAATAAAAATGCGATTGAGAATTTCATCTTATTTCATCTTGATATAATTGCCATGCTTAGTGTGTGACTCGTTGGTTTTTTATTTTTAGGGTTCAAATAAAAAAAAGAGGGTACCGGCCCATATTAAAATAATAATAATTGAATCAATAAGTAAAACTAAGAAGTATAGAACGAATAACTAACTCATCGCTTCACATTATCTCGATCAAAAGAACCAGTCAAGATATAATAGATTGGTGATATCATTGGAGCAACTGAAATATTTCTTTTCTAAAATCTAAAAAAAAAAAAGAAATCTGATTACTGATTAGAAATTGTAAAACAAACAAAAGTATCTAGATAAATGGAAAGATGAGATAAGGAGAGAAAATAAATCTCAATGAAATGATATATGATTCCAATATATAACATGTAAGGTCTATGCGTCATCTACTAAAATCCTAAAATAAAAAAAGGAAGTGTAAAAAAGCATCAATACTGATTGATCCATAATTAAACGAATCCATTCATAATTCATAGAAGAAAAAGAAGAAAAAAAATCAAGAGTCCCGAGCCAATAAAGACTGAGAAAATTGACTCAAGAAAAAATTTAATTAGAGACTCCATTGTAGAATTAAAACCTAACCATTAATTGAGAAGCGATGGGAACGACGAAACCTGTGAAGGCGTAGAATTCATTGGATGGGATGGCGAAGCAAACCAGATGAGGAACAATCCAGTGTATCCTGAAAGGAAAGTTCATGACTAGTCCGAGAACTAAAACAACTAAAGAATGAGTAAATATTCGCCTGCGAAAGTTTTTCGGTTTTATTGTATCTTTTTTTTTTCAAATTCTGATCGATCTAAATCTGATATGATAATGAAAATCGAAAAAGCCAAAATAAAGATTCATTATAAGAAAATGTCCCTATCTCTATTATATAACTATATTCTATATAAATATCTATTACCTTCTAAATAATATAGGAAACTTATTTAGTTATATAGCAAAACAAAATAAGATAGAAAAATTTCTAAGAGATTAGATGAATGAAATCTCAAAGGATCCCATGATTCGGTATATTATTCATCAATATATCTTTTTTTTAATCCTTTTCTTTTATTCGCAAGGAGCCGGATGAGAAGAAACTCTCATGTCCGGTTCTGGAATAGAGGTGAAAGTGAGAAAAAATCATCAACTATAACCCCAAAAGAACCAGATTCCGTAAACAACATAGAGGAAGAATGAAAGGAATATCTTATCGAGGCAATCATATTTCTTTCGGTAGATATGCTCTTCAGGCACTTGAACCCGCGTGGATTACATCTAGACAAATAGAAGCGGGTCGGCGAGCAATGACACGAAATGTCCGCCGCGGTGGAAAAATATGGGTACGTTTATTTCCAGACAAACCGGTTACGGTAAGACCTACAGAAACACGTATGGGTTCGGGGAAAGGATCTACTGAATATTGGGTAGTTGTCGTGAAACCAGGTAGAATACTTTATGAAATGGACGGAGTAGGAGAAAATATAGCTCAAAAAGCTATTTCAATAGCGGCTTCAAAAATGCCTATACGAACTCAATTCATTATTTCGGTATAGAAATGTAGAATGTAAAACCCCAAACCCAAGAAAAGGGCTTTTGGGGATAAAAAAAATTGCAAATTTCTTGATTTTTTTTTGACAAACAATATCTCTTTTTTTTACTTCGCTTTTTGGCTGTATTCCAAGAATAGATTAAAAAAAATGATTCAACCTCAGACTCATTTGAATGTGGCGGATAACAGCGGGGCCCGAGAATTGATGTGTATTCGAATCATAGGAACTAGTAATCGACGATATGCTGAAATTGGTGACGTTATTGTTGCTGTGATCAAGGAAGCATTACCAAATACATCCCTAGAAAAATCAGAAGTGATCAGAGCTGTAATTGTGCGTACTTGTAAAGAATTCAAACGCGACAATGGCATGATAATACGATATGATGACAATGCTGCAGTTGTCATTGATCAAGAAGGAAATCCGAAAGGAACTCGAATTTTTGGTGCGATCACCCGGGAATTGAGACAGTTAAATTTCACTAAAATAGTTTCACTAGCACCCGAGGTATTATAAGATAGAAGTAAGATAGAAGAAGAGTCTGCGATATAGTTATAGTATACAATTTGAAGGAACCCGATTATGAAATAGACGAAATTAATTAGTAAATTTTGTGTGTCTGACGCATATATTAAAAAAAAAAAGACCAAAGAGCATGTCAATATAAAAAATGAGAGGCAACAATAATTTTAGTTTATCATGGGTAGGGATACTCTTGCTGACATAATAAACTCTCTACGAAATGCTGCTATGAATAGAAAAGGAACGATTCGAATACCGTTTACTAATATCACCAAAAACATTATTAAAATACTTTTACGAGAAGGTTTTATTGAAAACGCCAGGAAACATCGCGAAAGCGACAAATATTTTTTGGTTTTAACCCTACGACATAGAAAAGGGCTCGATAGAACTAGTTTAAATTTAAAACGAATAAGTCGACCGGGTCTACGAATCTATTCTAACTATCAACAAATTCCTAGAATTTTAGGCGGAATGGGGATTGTAATACTGTCTACTTCTCGAGGTATAATGACAGACCGAGAGGCTCGACTAGAAGGAATCGGAGGAGAAATTTTGTGTTATATATGGTAATCTTTCTGATATCCGAATTTTTTTCGAAACTTCTTTTTTGTTTTTCACAAAACAAAAAAGAAAAAGAGAAAGGACGGGTTTTTAATCTCACTCCTCCTACATTAATTAGTTGATACTTTAAGTTAAGGAGGTTTTGCATGGAATGAAAGAACAAAAATGGATTCATGAAGGTTTAATTACTGAATCACTTCCAAATGGTATGTTTCGAGTTCGTTTAGATAATGAAGATTTCATTCTAGGTTATATTTCCGGAAGGATCCGGCGCAGTTTTATACGTATACTACCGGGGGATAGAGTCAAAATTGAAGTAAGTCGTTATGATTCCACTAGAGGACGTATAATTTATAGACTCCGCAACAAAGATTAGAATTATTAGGTAGTTTTTTCAACTTCAACATTCCTTTTATAGAGATCACTAGGGTTCAAATTGAAAGAAATTTAGTTTCTTCCAATAAGTATATTCGGAATTCAGTTTAGGAATGACAACGATGAAAATAAGAGCCTCTGTTCGTAAAATTTGTGAAAAATGTCGACTGATCCGTAGACGAGGACGAATTATGGTAATTTGTTCCAACCCTAGACATAAACAAAGACAGGGATAATCTTTCGAAAAGTTAATAAATATAAATGAAATTTAAAAGAGGTTTCTAAAGACCCGATGTATAAAAAAAAGGATCTATTTTGACATGAAATGTAGATATCCATATATCTTTGACTTATATTTATGAGATAATAAAATATGGCCAAAACTATAACAAAAACCAGTTCTCGTAGGAATGTACGTATTGGCTCACGTAAGAATACACGTAGAATACCAAAAGGAGTTATTCATGTTCAAGCAAGTTTCAACAATACCATTGTGACTGTGACGGATGTACGGGGTCGGGTTATTTCTTGGTCCTCCGCCGGCACTTGTGGATTCAAGGGTACACGAAGAGGGACGCCGTTTGCTGCCCAAACCGCAGCAGGAACCGCTATTCGTGCAGTAGTGGATCAAGGGATGCAACGAGCAGAAGTCATGATAAAGGGTCCTGGCCTCGGACGAGATGCAGCATTAAGAGCTATTCGTAGAAGTGGTATACTGTTAAGTTTCGTACGAGATGTAACTCCTATGCCACATAATGGCTGTAGGCCACCTAAAAAAAGACGCGTCTAAAAATAAACATTGAAGAGATTTCAAGAGAAATAAATAATTCAATGATTTGATCAAGTCCTATTACTATGGTTCGAGAGAAAGTCAAAGTATCTACTCGAACACTACAGTGGAAGTGTGTTGAATCGAGAACAGACAGTAAGCGTCTTTTTTATGGACGCTTTATTCTGTCTCCACTTATGAAAGGTCAAGCCGACACAATAGGGATTGCAATGCGAAGAGCTTTGCTTGGAGAAATAGAAGGAACATCTATCACACGTGCAAAATCTGAAAAAATACCACACGAATATTCTACCATAGTGGGTATTCAAGAAACGGTACATGAACTTTTAATGAATTTGAAAGAAATTGTATTGAGAGGAAATTTGTATGGAATTCAAAACGGGTCGATTTATATCAAGGGTCCGGGATATGTAACTGCTCAAGACCTCGTCTTACCCCCTTCTGTCGAAATCGTTGATAATACACAACATATAGCTATACTAACAGAACCTATTTCTTTTTCTATTGAATTACAAATCGAGAGACATCGAGGATATCATATAAAAACACCCAATAACTTTCAAGAAGGAAGTTTTCCTATCGATGCTGTATTCACGCCTGTTCGAAATACAAATTATAGTATTCAGTCTTATAGAAATGGGAGTGAAAAAGAAGAGATACTTTTTCTCGAAATATGGACAAATGGAAGTTTAACTCCTAAAGAAGCACTTCATGAAGCCTCTCGGAATTTGATTGATTTATTCATTCCTTTTCTACATGCGGAAGAAGAAAACTTACATTTAGAAAACGACTGGTACAAGGTTACTTTACCCCTTTTTATCTTTCATGATAGATTGACTAAACTAAAGAAAAATCAAAAAGAAATGGCATTGAAATATATTTTTATTGATCAATTAGAATTGACTTCTAGG